TTAGGTTTAAGAGAGGTCTTTTTCAAAGCTTGGAAGGCTATTAGTTTATATAACTTAAAACCAGTAAACTTGAAAAAAATCTATTACAGCTTTGAAGGCTATTAGTTTGTATAACTTAAAGTTTTATAGTAAAGATAGGGGGATAAGTATTAGGCCTAGTAGGTTAACAGACGCTGCTATTATGTGGGTATAGTTTGTTTTTACAGTTTTTTTTGTCTTCGATAGGAATAGTATATTAAAAAAAAATACGCGTCTATAAAAGAATAAACTAATAAAAGTGGAGGTTAGGAGTACGGCTATAATAATTAGTTCATTTATTATTAAAAGTTCTTGGGAGATTAAGAGCTTAGGTACAAAGCCTGTAAAAGGCGGTAAACCTCCAAGTGATATAAACAAAATAGGTATTAGTAATGAGAGGTTAGGTGTTATTTTATTGAGTATTTGATTTAAGTTGGTTATATTTTCTATTTTAAGGATTTTGGTAATAGTATACAGCACTATTAAGTATACTAAAAAGTAATTTAGTCACGTCAGGCTGGATATTATGATTGCACTGAGCATTCAAGATATATGTCTGATAGAGGAGAAGACTAGGATTTTACGTAAGGAGATTTGGCTTAATCCACTAATAGCTCCTACAAACCCAGAGGAAAAGATTGCTAAATAGAAGATTATTTGGCTTATATCTGTGTTGGACAGGGTAGTTAATAAAATTATAGGATTAATTTTTTGAATTCTTAATAGTAATAAGATTACTTGAAAATTAAGGCCTTCGATCAGTCTTGGCATTCATTGATGAAAGGGGGCTGAGCCCGCCTTTAATAAAAGAGCTAGTAAAACAAAAGTTGATATTAGTTTAAATGATGAAAGGGTTAGGATAGACCTAATAATGATGATGTTAGAGGAAAATACTTGGATTAAGAAATATTTTAGAGTTCTTTCTCTATTATATTTATTATTTTTGATAATTATCAAAGGTATGAAGAATATTATATTTATCTCTAATCCAACTCATACTATGAATCATGAGTTTGATGAAACAGTTAGGTGCACGGATATAACTAAGAAGAGTAAAAAAAAAACATTAGTGGGGTGGATAAATATAGTTAAGGGTGTAGATTAAACACAAGATAAGGGTATCATACTCATCTATAACCTTAAATTTTATGGTGTATTTAACATATTAAGTTGTAAACTTAAGGAAGCGGTGGCTAAGATCTTAAAGAGAAAATTTCATATATGAGGTATGAGCCCATTAGCTTTATTTAGCTTATCTTTATTTAGCTTATCTTTATTTAATTATAGGTGGCCGAAGTAGGTGTAAGTCTTTTAAACTTATTATAGTAATTACTCCTGTGTGACTTTAATAGTAATTTAAATAGAATATCTAATTTGCATTTAGAATGTGCTTATCGGCCTATTGTTACAGAACAAAAGTAAAATATTACAACCAGTTTCGATTTGGGGTTTGGCGTAAGTCTTGTTTTTATAGTTTAAGTAAAATTTTAGTTTTGTAAACTAAGGATGAGTATTTCTGAAAGAGTATGTCTTTTTTTTTTGTGTTTAATAGGAGTTTTGTTTTTTTTTTTTTTCAAACTCCTTTGGTCTTAGGCTTATTAGTTGTTTTACAAAGGATCATAGTGGGTGTTATGAGCTATTTGAGGGGGGCAAGATCTTGGTTTTCTTATATTCTTATTATAATTTTTGTTAGTGGTATAATGATTATTTTCTTATATATCTCTTCTTTATCTTCAAATCTTGTTTATAATTTAAACGGGGGTTTTATTTTATTAGTTTTAATAACTATATTTGTTGGTTTAAATTTAAGCTTGTTGTATGTATTGAACAGTTGGGGGTTTTTGAGAGGTTTATGGGATATAGATTTATTTTGTTATGTATACAAGCTTTACAGCAGCTGGGTTATTAGGTTTACTGTACTTATAATAACATATTTATTAATTGTTCTTTTTGTCGTGGTAAAGTTATCTATGGTAAAAAATTCACCAATTCGTAGTTTTAAGTAATGACAAATCAATATTTTAAAAAGTCTATTTTTTTTAAGGTGTTTCACTCTACTTTGGTAAGTCTTCCAGCTCCTTCAAATTTGTCCTTAATATGAAATATAGGTTCTTTGTTGTTTATGTGTTTGGTGATCCAGTTGATTACGGGGCTTTTATTAGCTTCTACGTATATTGCAAGAATGGAGGTAAGGTTTAATCTTATTTCTTTTTTTATAGAAAATGCTGATAAGGGTTGATTTATTCGTTATGTGCATGCTAACGGGGCATCTTTATTTTTTTTTTGTTTGTATCTACATACAGGTCGTGGTATATATTATAGGTCTTATATTTACACACATACGTGAAATATCGGGGTTACTATTTTTCTTTTAACAATGGCTGCTGCTTTTTTAGGTTATGTTTTACCAGTAAATCAGATATCCTATTGAGGTGCCTCAGTTATTACAAATTTGTTTTCAGAAATCCCGTATATCGGGGGTTACGTTGTTCAGTTAATTTGAGGGGGGCCTACGGTAAATGATCCTACTATTATGCGATTTTTTACGTTTCATTTTATCATTCCTTTTGTGATTTTAATGATAGTGTTAATCCACATTACTTTGTTGCATACTACCGGTTCAATAAATCCATTAGGGGTTAATGTGTCGTTGGACAAAATAGTCTTTCATGTTTATTTTTCTATCAAGGATTTTATAGGGGTGTTGTTCATTATAACTTTATTTTTTTTTTTATGTTTATATTGTCCTTTAATTTTGGGGGATGATGAAAATTTTACAGTAGCTAACTCTTTAGTTACTCCTCATCATATTCAACCTGAGTGATATTTTTTATTTGCTTATGCTATTTTACGTTCAATTCCCAATAAATTAGGTGGGGTTATTGCTCTTTTATTTTCAATTTTAATTTTGTATTTTATACCTTATATATTTTTAGGTAAGATAAAAAGAAGTATATTCTATCCTTTGAATAAAGTTTATTTTTGGAGTCTAGTCGTGGTAGTTTGTTTATTAACTTGAATTGGTATACGACCTGTTGAGGAGCCTTATATTCTGACTGGGCAAGTACTTACATTTATATATTTTATTTATTATGTAACTAATCCCTTATTGATAAAGGTTTGAGATGGTCTGTTAGAGGCATAACTATTAAACTCATATATATATATTTTGAAAGTGTAAAAAGGATCTTGGGTCCAATGGGTTTATTTTGGTGTATACAGCACGTAAAATTTTGATTTTTACAGAAGAAGTTTTCTGAATGGGGGAAATTATAAACAATGGGAGTTAATTTTTCTTAGGTGGTTATAGTAAGATTCTGTTATACAAGTTATAAGCAGGTTAATTAGTAACAAAGTTTATGTTTGTATTTCTTTTAGGTGAGGTAAAATTTGTGCCAGCAACTGCGGTTAAACATATTTGTCAATTAATTGATTTTAGGGGTTAATTATGTAGAAAGAGAGTAATTAGTGAAATATATTATGTTGTATTTAGTATATTTAAGGTTATAGTGCACGACTAGGATTAGACACCCTATTAGTTTATTGTCATACTTAGAGTCAGAATTTAAGAGATTTGGCGGCAAAATTATATTAGAGGAACTTGCTTATACCGATAAACCCCGTTTTTTTATGTTTTGTGTAGTTTTGTATATCGTTATTTATATGACTCTTATACGGCAAGTAATAGATAGCATATTCAGTAAGTTAAATCAAGGTGCAGATACCACAAAGAAATAGTTAGTTACAATATTTAAACTATAAACGGAGAATTAGCAATATAATTATTAAGGTGAATTTAATAGTAAATTTTATTTAATTGGATAATTAAATTTGTGTACAAATCGCCCGTCAATCTCTTTGAGAAAAGTCGAAACAAAGTAGAGTCATCTGAAGATCGCTCTAATAGGTGGGATACTCAGTTACGTTGAGTTATATTGTTAAATCAACATCTCTGTTAAGAGGTGTCATTACACATTAAGTTGCAAACTTAAAGAAGCTTTAGCCTTAAGTTAGGGTAGTTATATTTAATAACACAATTTAGTAGAAATTAGTGTACCTTTTGTATCAGGGGGGTTTAAAGTTTGTTAGAAATTAGGTTCTCGACAGAATTAGATTTAATAGTTATCATATTTATGTCAATAATTATAAACATATTAGTAGAGATAATCTTTCGGTTGTGATGTAACTAGTTATTTATAATAAGTTTTACTTAGGTTTGTGAGATTGTTAATAACTAGGTAAGTTAGTTTAAGTTAGTTATTTTTGCAGGAGTGTAGTGTATTAAGCTTTGAATTAGCTATATAAAGAATTTGTTTAAAATCACCAATACAGGATGCTGGTAAGTTCTATATTAGATAAGTTATATAGTAAATTTTTATTTTTGTACAAATCATGGGTTTATTAGTATTAAGGTAAAGTAGGTTTTAAGAACTTGAGTTTTTTTTGATAGTTTAACAAAAACATTTTTTTTTTTGTTAAAAGTAAGGCCTGCCCAATGGGTTATTAAATGGCTGCGGTATTTTAACCGTGCTAAGGTAGCAAAGTAGTTTGTTTTTTAATTAGAAACCGGAATGAAGGGTTTAACAAAAATGGTTTTTCATTATAAATATAAATTATATTTTTAGTAAAAATACTAAAATAATGTTAAGGGACGATAAGACCCTAAAAGCTTTATGTATATTAGCGTGTTTATGTGGTTAATTTGTAGTTTAGCTGGGGTAGTTTTTTTGGTGGGTCCAAGATTATACGAGAGTTAAATAAGGTCCACTTTATAGTGATAAATTGAGTAAGTTACTTTAGGGTTAACAGCATAATAGTCTTAAAAAGCTCTCATTTTTAGGGTTGGTTGTGACCTCGATGTTGAATTAGAATTTCTTTGTAAGGCAGGTCTTATGAAAGGGGGTTTGTTCAACCTTTAATTTTTTACATGATTTGAGTTCAAATCGGTTTAAGCCAGATTGGATTCTATCTATTACAGTAGTTAATAGTTAATTTAGTACGAAAGGGCCACTTAGTTTTTAGGGTTACTGCTTATACGGGTTACGTGTTAAATTTAGGTTTTAAATAGGATAGAATTATCAAGTATAATGGAGTACATGAAGATACTAGTAAGGTATGTCATTTTAGTGGTCGCGGTATTAGTGGGGGTTGCGTTTGTAACACTAATAGAGCAGAAGATTTTAGCTAGAAGTCAGGTGCGGTTAGGGCCTAATTATGTAGGTTATTGGGGATTATTTCAGCCTTTTGCTGACGCGGTTAAGTTATTTAATAAAGAAACTGTTAATTTACATGTTTGTAATGGGTTTATTTATATCATTTCTCCGATTGTCAGTTTATGAGTCAGGTTGGTATTATGATTAGTTATCCCTTTTGAGGAGGGCGGCTATGATTTTATATTTGGGGTATTATTTTTTATTTGTGTTAGTAGTTTAGGGGTTTATTCTATTTTAAGGTCAGGTTGGTCTTCTAATAATAAATATTCTATTCTAGGTAGAATACGGGCTGTGGCCCAAATAATCTCTTACGAGGTGAGGTTAGCTTTAGTTTTATTAAGTTTAGTTTGAGTTAGGGGTTATTTCAGGTTATTTGGGGTTATTGAAGAGCAATTATACTTGTATAATTTTTTTTTATTCTTACCTCTAGGCTTAATCTGGTTAATTAGGTCTTTAGCTGAGACAAACCGAACCCCTTATGATTTTGCTGAGGGGGAGTCGGAGTTAGTTTCTGGGTTTAACACAGAGTACAGGGCTGGGGGTTTTACTTTAATTTTTATGGCTGAGTATGCTAGTATTCTGTTTATAAGGTTTCTTTTTGTAATTTTGTTTGTAGGCGGTTTTGCTAATATTATAATACTTAAGATAATCTTAGTAAGAGTGTGATTTATTTGAGTCCGGTCTACAATACCCCGGTACCGATACGACAAGCTCATGTACTTAGCTTGAAAGAGGTTATTGCCTGTAAGTTTATTTATTTTTTTGTTGTATTTGTGATCAGGCTGTTGGTAATTACGAGTGGTATACGGTATACGGTATACGGTATACGGTATACGGTATACGGTAAATAGTATATAGTAAATAGTATATAGTAAATAGTAAATAGTAAGTAGTATATAGTAAATAGTACATAGTAAATAGTACATAGTAMATAGTACATAGTAAATAGTANATAGTAAATAGTACATAGTAAATAGTACATAGTAAATAGTACATAGTACATAGTACATACGATAAAGTTTATACAAGAAATAGTTTATACAAGAAATAGTTTATACAAGAAATAGTTTATACAAGAAATAGTTTATACAAGAAATAGTTTATACAAGAAATAGTTTATACAAAATAGTAGTTTTGGGTATTACAGAAGAGCATCTCTTTCTTGGGTAATAAGGTATATCAGTTTGATAAGGGTGGTTATAGTTATAGTGGGTTTAATTTCTTTTTTTTTAAATAAAAATCATCTATTGAACAGGCTTTTGAGGTTAGAGGTAGTTTCTTTGGGGGTTTATGCCGGGATAATTAATACTCTGGTGAGATTTAATATAGATTGTTTTTTCGTTTTTTACTTCTTAGTTTTAGTAGTATGTGAGGGCGTGTTAGGGTTATCTTTACTAGTTATGATGTGTTTTGTATATGGAGTGGAGCATATAAAGGGGTTTGATAGTTTGTTATGTTAGGTCTAATCTTAATAAATAGAGGGCTAGGGTTGTTAATAAAATCTTTAAGAGAGGTATGTTTGGTTGGGTTAGTTATGGTTTTCTTAGTAGTCTTAAGAAGTAGAGACCTGAGGTTGTTCTGAGTATCAGAGATTTTTGAGGTAGATATATTAAGAAAGTGTTTAATTTTATTAAGGGTTTGGGTTAGTTTAATATGTATGTTTGGTACTAATAAGATCAGATTTGGTTTTAAAATTAGATTTTTTTTTTTTATGATATTAATGTTACTTTTTTTTTTATTTTTAAGGTTTTCTGTTAACAGTTATTTGATATTTTATGTTAGCTTTGAGTCTTGTTTAATTCCAATTTTATTTATAATTTTGGGCTGGGGTTTTCAGCCTGAGCGTTCTATGGCAGGAGTATATATACTTTTTTATACCTTGTTTGGGTCTTTTCCTTTGTTTTACAGTATTGTTAGGTTTGGTTGTAGATTTGGGGGTGGTTACATAATAAGGTCAATAAGTCAGGGTTTATACTTGGGCTGGGGGTTTAGGCTAATGTTTATTAGGGCGTTTATAATTAAATTTCCAATGTACAGGGTACATCTATGGTTATTAAAGGCACATGTAGAGGCTCCTGTCGCTGGTTCTATGATTTTGGCAGGGGTATTATTAAAACTAGGGGGTTATGGGTTAATTCGTGTATTTCCTTTAATTTACGAAAATTGTAATATGTTGAGTGAAGCTATTATTTCAATTGGGTTATGAGGAAGGTTTATAGTAAGCTTGGGGTGTTTGCGTCAGATAGATATAAAATTGTTAATTGCTAGTTCTTCCGTAGTTCATATAGGAACTTGTATTAGAGGTTTATTTATTTTGAGTGAAATTGGTTATAAGGGTGGTGTAGTAATAATGATTGCTCACGGGGTTTGCTCTTCTGGTTTATTTTATATAGCTAATATAGTATATGAGCGTAGAGGTAGCCGTAGAATACACATTAATAAGGGTTTGTTAAACTTAATACCTGTTATAAGGTTATGTTGATTTTTATTAATCGGGTTAAATATAGCTTCTCCACCTAGGGTTAATTTAATAAGTGAGATTATATTGATTGTAGGGTTAGTTTCTTGAAGAAGTGTAATTGTTGTTGTTTTAGTGTTAGTATGTTTTTTTAGGGCAAGGTATGGATTTTTTTTTTTCTCTATGAGTCAACATGGGGCTTATTTATTAAGAAAAGCAGGGTTTAGAGGGGGTTTAGTAATAGAGTATTTTATTTTTTTTCTGCATTGAGCCCCTTTGAATTTATTAATTATAAGATTTTTTTTTATCATCTGTCTTAATAGTTTAAAAAATACTATATTGTGGTTATAGAGATGCTGTTGGCTTAAGATGATGAAGTTAAATAAATATATTTATTCTTTTTTAACGGGTGTGATATTGCTAGTTAGTTTGTTGTTGTATATAGCTATGATAAGATTTTATTTAAGGGGGAATAGATTATATCTTGAATGGGAGATTAGAGCTATATCCAGTGTACAATATACCATAAGTATAATTTTTGATTGGATGAGATTATGTTTTTTATCTAGAGTGTGTTTAATTTCAGGTTGTATTTTGAAGTATTCTGAGTATTACATAGGTGGTGAGAAAAATTATTTGCGGTTTGTATTTATTTTAATAGTGTTTGTAATTTCTATATTGTTTTTAATTATTAGTCCTAATATGGTTAGTATTCTGTTAGGTTGGGATGGATTGGGTTTGAGATCCTATGCTTTAGTAATTTTTTATCAAAATGAGTCTTCGTGTAATGCTGGAATGCTAACTGTACTAAGAAATCGGATTGGGGATGTAGCTATTTTAATAAGAATCGGGTATATTTCTTATATGGGTAGTTATACTTTTTTATTTGCGGAAAACTATAGTGGGTTTATTTTGTTTTTAGTGGTGTTAGCTGCTTTAACTAAGAGTGCTCAGATTCCTTTTTCGGCTTGGTTGCCGGCAGCTATAGCTGCCCCTACCCCTGTTTCTGCTTTAGTTCACTCTTCAACTTTAGTTACGGCCGGGGTTTATTTATTAATCCGGTTTAGAGGGGTGTTGATAGAGGCTGGGTTTGGTATTTATATTTTAATGGTTGGTGTAATAACCATATTTATGGCAGGCTTAAACGCTAATTTTGAAGTAGATATGAAGAAGGTAATTGCTTTATCCACATTAAGTCAATTAGGTTTAATAATAATAACTTTAGGGCTAGGTTTAGTAGATTTGGCTTTTTATCATCTAATTATACATGCTATATTTAAATCAAGGTTGTTTATATGTGCAGGGGTAATCATTCATAGGTCTGAAGGGTATCAGGATAGCCGTATAATAAGAGGGCTAAGAGTTTCTTCTCCTTTATTATGTATTATATTTTGTCTAACTAATATAGCTTTGGCTGGATTTCCTTTTTTATCAGGGTTTTACTCTAAGGATGTGATTTTAGAAATATTTTATATGGTAAATGAGAATATTTTTTTAGTTGGGTTAATCAGTTTGTCTACAGGAATAACCGTTGCTTATAGGTTACGGGTTATTTATCTAAGTATAAATAGAATTTCTAATATAAAGAGTATTAGATATTTCGGTGATATTGGTGTGGGGTTGGTAAAAAGAATATTTTTGTTATTTTTTATGAGGTTAGTTTTAGGTTATTTGTTTTCTTGGTGGTTAATAGAAAATTTGTCTATCATTTTGTTAGGTAGGTTGGATAAATATTTTACTTTATTAATAATATTTATAGGTGGTTTGTTAATTAGCATTTATTTAGGTAAGATAATGTTTATTTTGAGGGCTGGAAAAATTAAGTACAGGGTTTTTATGGTATTAAGTTATATGTGATTTTTACCTTTTTTAAGTACAAAAAACTTAATTCAGTATTTTTTAGGGAAGGGGGGCACTGGGTTTAGTTTGTTGGATCTAGGTTGGTTAGAATATTACGGGGGTCAGGGTGGTCAAGGTTTTTTTATGAATTTAAGAAATTTATTTCAAACCAGTCAGCGAAGGGTTATAATTAGATCTTATTTGATGGGGTTTGTATTGTTTATTTGATTGAATTTAAGGTACATCCATTAACTACCTGTCAGGTAAATCCTGGTTGTAGGGTTCAAGGTTATTGAATTAGGGTGGTTAAATAGGTGATAATTAACATAGTCAGGTAAATGATATATTTAAATACTTGTAATGGGTTTAGGTGGAGGGAGTAGGTTTGTTTATTAATACTAGATAATTTGGCTGGAGATATTGGTTAGATCAGTTGTCCTAATATGTGGTATAAATAGTATATTAGACTATTAGGGTATCTAGGAAAAAAAATTAATTTTTTTTCCTATATTTTTTAAGGTTGGTCAAATAAGCATAAGAAATTGTATATTAAAATTTAATCGCTTAGAATTTTTAAAATACCTTTACTTAGATGATAACTTTAAGGGTGGTTAAATAGGTGATAATTAACATAGTCAGGTAAATGATATATTTAAATACTTGTAATGGGTTTAGGTGGAGGGAGTAGGTTTGTTTATTAATACTAGATAATTTGGCTGGAGATATTGGTTAGATCAGTTGTCCTAATATGTGGTATAAATAGTATATTAGACTATTAGGGTATCTAGGAAAAAAAATTAATTTTTTTTCCTATAAAACAATAGGATAACATTTATTTTGTTATTTTATTAACTGTAAATTTACTTAGCCTTATTTTTATTATATTCAAAGTTCTTGAGTTGATATAAAACACCCCTTTCTCATTCTTAAAATTTCTTCTTTTTTGCAAAAAAGGGAGGGGAAGAAATTGGAGGAGGAGGGGGTGGTTACAAATGGATTATTATTTTAATAAAATAATTGGTCAATGATTTAAATCATGAAGATTGAATGTATGGATTTACAGCTATAAGCTTTACCATTGTATATATATACCAAGGTATATTAATTTTATAGTAAATTAATTAGAAATACCGTTATTCCTAAAATGGTGAGTTTCTGTAAATCGTAGTGTAATAAATTTAGTACTAAGTTACAAAAATCTACATATTATCGAAAAAAAAAAAACTTATTTAGTTAGTAGAATTTTTAAAATGCATCGTTATTATATGATATATTTTTTAAGGTTGGTCAAATAAGCATAAGAAATTGTATATTAAAATTTAATCGCTTAGAATTTTTAAAATACCTTTACTTAGATGATAACTTTAAGGGTGGTTAAATAGGTGATAATTAACATAGTCAGGTAAATGATATATTTAAATACTTGTAATGGGTTTAGGTGGAGGGAGTAGGTTTGTTTATTAATACTAGATAATTTGGCTGGAGATATTGGTTAGATCAGTTCCTGGATAAAAAGCTGGTTGTTAATTAACAGAAGTGAGTTCCTTATAATTTAAAAAGTAAAACTTCTTCTATATCTTCAATATAGCGCTCTAATAAGCTATTTTAGTTTAAAACTTGGTTTTTCTCAATCTTGAAAAGATTGTGTGTTTTACACCATAAAAGCAGAAGGGTAGAAACCAGTACAACCGTTAACAACAGTTAGCCTCTTTCTTTTTGGCCTCTTCTAAGAGATATAGTAGGCAAGCTACTTGTGTAAGGTTAGAAGTCTTAATTTTTATCTTGTTTAAAGTCAGTTAAGCGTTTCTTGGTTTCATTCATGGAATAAACCAATAATTAAGACTGCTATCAGTAAAGTAGAGCCTAATAGCATGGGCACAGGTTGAGAAAAGTGTTTGGCAATGCCTATAGGTAGAAGTAGGGCGATCTCTACGTCAAAAATAAGGAAAATAATAGAGATTATGAAAAATCGTAGTGATAGGGGAACACGGGCTTTTTTAAAGGGCCTAAACCCGCATTCAAAGGGTGATATTTTTTCTTTTCTAGAAACGGAGTTTTTACCTGTGGTAAGGGCTAAAGCTATTATAACTAATCTAACAATTAGGCAAAATGTCATTATACTTGTAATAAGGTACATTAAGTTAAGAACCTCATCAGTAGATAGAGGAGTATAAGAATAGCCAGACTACATCTACAAAATGTCAATATCAGATAGCAGCCTCTAATCCTATGTGGTGATTTCTTGAGAAATGGCCAAGTGATAGTCGGTTAAGACAGACAATTAAAAATGTAGTACCAATAATTACATGAAGCCCGTGGAATCCTGTAGCTACAAAAAACGTAGTACCATATACGGAGTCAGAAATTGTAAATATAGATTCGTAATATTCAATTCCTTGGAGTAAGGAAAAGTACAAGCCTAAGACAATAGTTATAGACAGCCCTTGAATGGTTTCTTTATGCATATTTATAATAGTAGCGTGATGGGCTCATGTAACAGTAACACCCCTTGCTAAAAGAATAGCTGTATTAAGGAGAGGGATTTGGAAGGGGTTGAATGCTACAATAGAAGTAGGGGGTCATACACCCCCTACTTCTATTGTAGCAGATAATCTACTGTGAAAGAAGGCCCAGAAAAAAGAAAAAAAAAATAGTACTTCAGATAGGATAAATAAGATTATTCCTCATTTTAATCCTGTGGTTACTTTAATGGTATGTAGACCTTGTAGAGAGGCCTCTCGAGAAATATCTCGTCATCATTGAGTTCTAGAAAGTAATAAAGCTAATAATCCTATTAGTATTAATGAATTATTAAAGGTTCTGAATCATTTCACTAAACCTGTTGTTAGTATTATAGCTCTGATAGATCTTAGAATAGGTCATGGTCTTTTTTCTACTAAGTGGTAGGGATGGTTAGCATGAGTTGACATTATGTAGAGCATTCTGATAGGTAGAGAGTAATTAATACTCTAAACACATAAGCCTGAATGAAAGCCACTGCAATTTCTAGGGTGCTAAGAGCTACCTGAGACACTAGTAGAATGGGGGAAGATATAAAGGGTAATACTAGGAATGACCTACTTAGTAGCACGATTAGTAGGTGTCCTGCAATTATATTAGCAGTTAGTCGAATGGCGAGTGTTCCGGGTCGGATAATGTTTCTAACTATTTCAATGAGTACTATAAAAGGTATTAAAAGGGGGGGAGTACCTTGTGGAATTAGGTGGGCCAGAATATTGTTAGTATTATTTAATCAACCAAAAATTAATGTAGTAATTCAACATGGAAGGGCTAATCTTAGTGTAAAAGATAGGTGTCTGGTAGCCGTGAATACATATGGTAGTAGGCCTATTACATTATTATACAAGATAGACACGAAAAACCTTAAAGGTAAAATTAACATAAATGGCATAGTTTTTACTAATGGTTTAAATTCGGAAAAAATGTAGTGAAATATTGAAGAGGCTAGAAAATTGTAACGGGAGTTGTTTATTCATATTGTAGATGGGATAAGTAAGGAAAACAATAAACAGGATAACCAGTTTATTGATAAAAATCTAGGTGTTCTTGGATCAAAAATAGAAAATAAATTAGTTATCATTTTCAGTTGTTTGTTTTTTTTGGTGTTAGTATAGATATTGAGGTGTATTTTCCAGCAGTTTTTTGGAAGTAAATAATGTTTATTACTATTAAGGTGAGGTGAGAGAATAGTAAATATAAGGGTAATCATAAGATTGGAGCTATTTGTGGTATTTAAAGATACGGGCGCAACTTTAATTTGACAAATTAATGTTATTTAATTTTAACTAATCTAGTATATAGTTTTAGATATTCAATTAATAAATAATTTTATTGGAACGGCCTCAATTTTAATCGGTATAAATCTGTGGTTAGCACCACAGATTTCAGAGCATTGTCCGTAGAAAATTCCTGTGCGGTTGATTAAAAACATAAGTTGGTTTAATCGGCCTGGGATAGCATCTGCTTTTATTCCTAGTGAGGGTATAGTCCAAGCGTGGATAACATCTGATCTAGTGGTTAATAGTCGGATTATAGAGTTAGTGGGTAGTGCTACTCTGTTGTCGGTTTCTAGTAATCGGTTTATTGAGGTGTTGTTATCTAGTGGGGTAAGATAAGAATCAAAGGAGGGGGTGTTAAAGTCTGAATATTCATATGATCAATATCATTGATGTCCAATTGCTTTAATAGTTATATTAGGTATAAGTGGATCATCTAGGAGGTACAAAGCTTGTAGAGATGGAAGGGCAATTGAAAACAAAATAAAAATTGGGCCTAATGTTCAGATGATTTCAATAGTTTGTTCTTGTAATAAATATCGGTTAGTATATTTGGTTACGCAGATAGTGTAAATGTTGAACCCCACTAGTACTGTAATTAAGGTAATAATGGTTATAGTAAAATCGTGGAAAAAAATAAGTTGTTCTATAGAGGGGGAGGCTCTGTCTTGAAAGGATAATAATGATCAGGTGCTCATAGTTAAGGGGTAATAACCCTAAATAGGCTTTAAGTCTATCACATATTGTCTGTCACCTTAGTATAGGTTTAATAGAGGTAGATCAGCGTATCTATGATCTCTAGCGGGCAGTGGTGAGTATCACTCTAGTGATGAGTTTAAGTTTAACGGAAATAATGTAGTCTGTTTAACAATAAAGGCATGTAAGATAATTATAATGAACATAGCAAGGGCAATAGTAGAGATAAGGGACCCTAAAGATGATAGCACATTTCAAGAGGTGTAAGAATCTGGATAATCAGAGTATCGTCGAGGTATACCTGCTAGACCTAGGAAGTGTTGGGGAAAGAAAGTTAGGTTCACTCCTGCAAATATAATGTAAAAGTGAGCTTTGGTTAATACGGGATTTAATATTAAGCCTGTAAATAAAGGAAATCAGTGAACAAACCCTGCAAAAATTCCAAAGACTGCTCCTATTGAAAGTACATAGTGAAAGTGAGCTACTACATAGTAGGTATCATGTATCACAATATCAATAGAGGAGTTAGCAAGCATAACTCCTGTTAATCCACCCACAGTAAATAAAAAAATAAACCCTAATGTTCAGGTAAGTGATGGGGTAAAGGTTATTTTTCCCCCTTGTAGGGTACCTAATCAGCTGAATACTTTAATTCCTGTAGGTACTGCGATAATTATAGTTGCGGAGGTGAAATAGGCACGAGTATCTACATCTATTCCTACTGTAAATATATGATGGGCTCATACGATAAACCCTAGAATAGCAATGGCTAATATAGCATAGATTATTCCTAGAACTCCGAATGTTTCTTTTTTCCCTGCTTCTTGCCTAACTACGTGGGAGACAATCCCAAAAGCTGGCAAGATAAGAATATAGACTTCTGGGTGGCCAAAGAATCAAAAAAGATGTTGGTATAGGATAGGATCTCCCCCCCCTCTAGGGTCAAAGAAAGAAGTATTAAGGTTGCGGTCTGTGAGTAGTATAGTGATAGCTCCTGCTAGTACAGGAAGAGAGAGTAGTAGAAGGATGGCTGTGATAAATACAGACCATACAAACAACGGGATAGTGTCTATATGTATTCCTGGTGCTCGTATATTAATTACGGTGGAGATAAAGTTAATGGCCCCTAAAATTGATGATGCTCCCGCTAAGTGTAGGGAAAAAATAGCTAAGTCTACCCTCCTTCCTCTATGAGCAGAAGAGCTTGCCAGGGGTGGGTATACTGTTCAGCCAGTTCCGACCCCTCTTTCTACTAACCCTCTTATTAATAAGAGGGTTAAGGATGGTGGAAGAAGTCAAAATCTTATATTGTTCATTCGTGGGAAGGCTATGTCAGGTCTACCTAACATTAGTGGAATCAGTCAGTTTCCAAACCCTCCAATTATAATTGGTATAACTATAAAGAAGATTATAACGAAAGCATGAGCTGTAACTATAGTGTTATAAATTTGATCATCTCTAATTAGATTGTTAGGGGCGCTCAATTCAGAGCGGATAATTATACTGAGAGATGTTCCCACTACTCTGGCTCAGGCCCCTAAAATAAAATATAATGTTCCAATATCTTTGTGATTTGTTGAAAATAGCCATCGGTGTAT